AATACCGCTTATCCTAGTGAGTTTTATGGGCCCACTGGACCAGAAGCTTCGCAAGCTCAAGCTTTTACTTTTCTAGTTCGAGACCAGCGTCTTGGGGCTAACGTGGGATCCGCTCAAGGACCTACCGGCTTAGGTAAATATCTAATGCGTTCACCTACCGGAGAAGTTATTTTTGGAGGAGAAACTATGCGTTTTTGGGATCTGCGTGCTCCTTGGTTAGAACCCCTAAGGGGTCCAAATGGTTTGGACTTGAGTAGGTTGAAAAAAGACATACAACCTTGGCAAGAACGGCGTTCCGCGGAATATATGACCCATGCGCCTTTAGGTTCGTTAAATTCCGTAGGTGGCGTGGCTACCGAGATCAATGCAGTTAATTATGTTTCTCCTAGAAGTTGGTTAGCTACCTCTCATTTTGTTCTAGGGTTCTTCCTATTTGTAGGTCATTTATGGCACGCGGGAAGGGCTCGTGCAGCTGCAGCAGGATTTGAAAAAGGCATTGATCGTGATTTTGAACCTGTTCTTTCCATGACTCCTCTTAACTAACTGAAACAAGAGATCCAATACTTGATTGAAGTAGGAATCAATTTGAGTCTACCATACCATACATATTGCTTGGGTAGATCTTAAAAAGTATTCTTTTTTCTTTTCAACTCATTTAGATCTAATCTATTTTTTTCTGGCTCGGCTAGGTGAGATAGCCGAGTCATTGACCTTTATGATATGGAGCCGGTCAAAACCAATAAAGACATAAATCTATTCAAAAGGAGAGAGAGGGATTCGAACCCTCGATAGTTCCTTGCGAACTATACCGGTTTTCAAGACCGGAGCTATCAACCACTCGGCCATCTCTCCAAAAGATAATTTCGATTTTACTATTTTATTTTTATTTTACCGAACCGAATAGGACATGGCTGTAGGAGTTGAGACCATCACTGTACTAGAGAAAGACATTCTAGATGTGAGTCGATAAGTCTAGCTATCTATCTCTATATAATCTATATAAAAAAATATATATAGATATATATAGATATATATAGAAAGATGCAGGATCTAGCATGACCATTTGGGAAGTAAAAAACAACTCTCGATCCCATGTTTGAATAAAGCGAAAAGGGGCGGTAATACGTCATAGAGAATCAATGGATTCATGGTACAACCCCCCCATGATGTATTTTTTTTTTACAATTTTTTGACTGATAGAAGGATCAAATGGTATAGTTCTTTTGTTGGTAGCTTGGAGGATTAGAAACATGACTATTGCTTTCCAATTGGCTGTTTTTGCATTAATTGCTACTTCATTAATCTTATTGATTAGTGTACCCGTTGTTTTTTCTTCTCCTGATGGTTGGTCGAGTAACAAAAATGTTGTCTTTTCCGGTACATCATTATGGATTGGATTAGTCTTTCTGGTAGGTATCCTTAATTCTCTTATCTCTTGACCCTATTCGTTCCAGATATAAAAATGAAATGACCCCTCCCCCGAATTCTTTAGGGTTACGAGATACATTAAAGTTCAATATAAGTTAAAGTTCAATATAAATTCCCAAAATACAAATAAAGAAAAAAAAAAATAGAGGGAGGGGTCAAACTTTCTTGTAATTTTTAGTTTATAAACTTGTAATTTGAGTTTATAAACTTGTAATTTATAAAAATTAATTTATAAAAATAATTAAATGTAAAAGTAATTAAATGTAAAATAAAATGTAATGTGATAAAAAAATTATTGGAAAGGAATCTAATTATTGTAAATGAATTTAATATCTAATATATAATATAATAATAAGGTACTAATATCTAATATAATTCTAATATTTCTATCTAATATTTCTAATATAATCCTAATATAAAATAATATTAATAAAATAATTATTTTAATATATAAATAAAATATATATATAAATTTAATATATAAAGTATAAAAAATGTTTAATATATAAAATGAAAATATTATTAATATAGAAATCATATTATTAATATAGAAATCATATTAATATAGAAATCATATTAATAAAGAAATCATATATATAATAAACCATATATAGAAACCAAGAAACCAATATATAGAAATCAAACCAATATATATAACCTATATAGATATAGATAGAAATTAAAAAAATAAAATTATATAATCAAATTATATAAAACAAAAATAGATTGAATTATCTAATTCTATATAATTCTAAATAAATATAGAAATAAACATTATTATAATTTGAATTTTGTAATATAATGGAATATGATTTTGACATAATTCTAATAGAATAGGAAATAGAATAGTAATTGTCCTGAAAAGAATATCCTAGCATAGCTATTCATAAATATAAATATGATCCAGACATTGCGTATCAAAAACGAAAAAAAAAATGCGGATATAGTCGAATGGTAAAATTTCTCTTTGCCAAGGAGAAGACGCGGGTTCGATTCCCGCTATCCGCCCAAGGTCCAAGGTAATTTATTTAATAGGATAAAAGATTCAGTATAGTTGACCATGATCGTATAG